TCTATTTTATTTAGTTATTCAGTTAGTTAAACCAACGATTTGTTATTGGAGCAGATAGCAACAACCATTTCATCAGACATGCGTATTTTTTATTTTCCAATGGATTTACATCTTTCATTAATGAAATTTTTTGATGTAGTGAGTAATAGGCTCTGGTTGTTCGCTGTTCAAGAATTCTTGTTTAGGCAGTTCATACCATCCATACATAGTCCAAGATTTCAATTCTTCCATGTTTCAGCAGTAGCATATTGTTCCATGGAGCTAAGGTCCAAAATTTGGAAGAAACAAGCATTTCCACGACTCTACCACCCAGTCAATTCTGTTCCACTCCCTATTTATTTCATGGCCATATATCCGTCCGGCTAAGGAATGGGAAACCCTTCTCCTGTTACATGAATCCAATTTTCATTTCATCCGGGAAAAGCCATCGTTTTCTCAACAATGTCTTTGTCATTTGATCCAATAGCCTTCCGTTAGATAGGAACAGATTTGATAAATACTGATAACTCTCGGATAGAGTATTAGAACGGAAAGATCCATTAGATAATGAACTATTGGTTCTAATCCATCTCTGGTGATGAATCAACAATTCGAAGTGCTTTTCTTGCGTATTCTTGATAAACCAGCGTTTATATATAGATGTAGGAGGATCCGTTTGGGAAGTAAGAAGCCCTTTTGACATCTCTTCATCTGCAAAGAATTCTCGATGTGAAAACACAGAGACAGGGGGCTGATCTTTGAATAGGAAAAAGAGTGGATCTGCAGGGTCCCAAATGAATTGGCTTATTCGAAAAAAGCCTTGTTCTTTGGAAGATCTATCTCGTGTCTGGTACTGCATGGTTCCACTCTGCAAGAACTCCGAATCATTCTCTTGAAGCTCATTCTCTTCATCATAAATGATCCGCTTGCCCCGAAATGACCTGGCCCAATAGGGAAATCCCAATTCATTGGGCCTTTCGATACAATAAAATAGAAAGCCCCAAGGGCGCCATATTCTAGGAGCCCAAACTATGTGATTGAATAAATCCTCTTCTATCTGTTGCGGGTCGAGGGCTCCTTCTACTTCCCCTTCTTCAAACTCCGATTCGTATTTTTCATAGATAAATCTATGATCAACGATAGAACAAGATCCATTTTGCATCATATCTAAAGGATTCCTTGGTTCGGGCCGAAGAAGCAATGTCACTCGATCATTATCAAACTGACTGCAATCTTTTTCTGTCCGTGAGGATCCCCCCAGAGCACCTTCTACTTCTAATAGGCCCTGAACTAGATCAGAAGCATTCTCAACGAGTCCATAAGAAGTGATCCCATTTTTTTCATCGGGTCCGGGTAGAGACCAAAGGTCTTGGGCGACCGATCCGGCAGAACAACTCAAAAGATAAAGAAGTATCGTTAATTTCTTCATGCTCGTTCCAAGTTCGAAGTACCATTTGTACAAATAAGAATCCCTTTCGTTACATGATTTCTTCTTCATATAGATAGATATAGGATCTATGGGGCAATTACTTAGAAGTACATTTTGTGCAACAGCCCTTCCTATCTGATAGAAAAGGATCTCATGATCCTGAACCGATCTTACCTGGGATCGCAAATCCCAAGTTTGTCTATGAAGAGCGGATCTAATTGTATTAGTGTCTATAATTGATTTCTTCTGTGTAATACTAATCGCTAAGGCCTCATTGGTAAGTGCTACAAGATCTCGTGCATTGGAACCCATGGTTATGGACCCGAATTCATTAGTATGGAGCATTTTCTTTTCCAAGTGAAATCCCTTAGTATATGAAAGATTGAAAAAGTGCTTTCGTTGTTGTGGAATAAGAAGCCTTCGTATCTTAATGCATGTATTTAATTTATTCGGAACTATTAGAGCGGGGTCCACTTTTGGGGGAATATGAGTCGAAGCAATAACAAGAATATTTCTAGTGGAACATCTTTCACAATCCCTGGATAGATAGTTCACTAATAGACCGAGGGATAAGTAATTCGACTCATTCACATCCCGATCATGAATGTTTGGAATCCATATTATGCAAGGAGACATTGCTTTTGCTAATTCGAATTGAAGAGTGATAGAAAATCGGTCTATTTCCGGCATCATATCCATAGTTAGCGCATTCATCAGAGTTAGCAGCTCCGTATCGAGGTCAAGATCGATATCGTCACTAGCATCAATCTCGTCAATATCATCAATATTGTCACTATCATCAATATCGATATCATCAATAAGAAACCCTTTAGGCTTGTTATCCAGGAACTTGTTCAGAAATACCAAAGGAACATAGGAGTTTGTCACTAGGTATTTGACCAAATAGGAGCGTCCAGTTCCTATAGAACCTATCACTAAAATACCCCTAGAGGGGGATAGGGCTAAGCGGAGCGAAAAGGGTTTTTCATGAGACGGGAAATGAAAACTATTAGCCCCACACGAGGTTTGTGAATAAGTGATTGTCTGATAATGAGCAAGGAATATCCGTCTTTCTGCTAAACAGGATGTATT